GTAATTGTAGCTTATATTTTAAAGCACGGCACTGAAGTTGCCGCGATGGGAACCAGATATCTCCAAAAACATAAAATTTTGATCCTAAACTTGCCGCTATTTTGAGTCAAAATTATACATGCAAGTATCAGCACACCAGTGAAAATGCCCTAAACAACCTAAGAAAAATAAGGAGCTGGTATCAGGCTCACCCGACCCTCACAGCCCACGACACCTTGCTTTGCCACACCTCCACAGGTTCCCAGCAGTAATCAACATTAGGCCATAAGCGCAAGCTCGACCTAGCTATGACCCAGCAAGGCCGGTAAACTTCGTGCCAGCAACCGCGGTTATACGAAGGGCCCAAAATAACATTAACGGCGTAAAGCGTGACTAGAACTTCCCGGCCTACTTAAAAAAAATTAAAATTTAGTTGTGAAATACCAGAATCAAAAGAAGCCCGCCCCACTTAAGAAAAGCACGGATCTTTAACTCACCAAAACTAAGAAACAAACTAGGATTAGATACCCTACTATGCTTAGTCCTAACCCCAGATATTTATCTAACCAAATATGTCCGCCAGAGAACTACAAGTGAAAAACTTAAAACTCAAAGGATTTGGCGGTGCTCCACCCAACCTAGAGGAGCCTGTCCTATAATCGACACCCCCCGATCTACCCAACCGCCCTTTGCCACTTACAGCCTATATACCGCCGTCGCCAGCCTATCCTGTGAAGGACGAAAAATAAGCGCAATAGTTGTTCAACCACTAAAACGTCAGGTCAAGGCGTAGCTAATAGGGCGGAAGAGATGGGCTACACTTTCTACCAAAGAAAAAACGAAGGGCCCTATGAAACTCAGTACCAGAAGGCGGATTTAGCAGTAAAACAAGTGAGAGTACTTTTTTAAAACAGCCCTGGAGCGCGCACACACCGCCCGTCACCCTCCTCAACAACCATCGCACTAAAACTATAAAATCACAAACCACTAGATGAGGCAAGTCGTAACATGGTAAGCGCACTGGAAAGTGTGCTTGGAACAAAAAGTAGCTTAAACAAAGCATTTAATTTACAATTAAAAACTGTCAATCAATCCTGACCTTTTTGAGCCAGATCTAGCCCGCACCCCCCCCCCCCCCCCACCACAAAAACTACCAAGCCCACCAAACAAACCATTTGACAAGGCCAGTAAATGCGATTAAACCCCACCAACGACGCGATAGTGAAACAGTACCGCAAGGGAAAGGTGAAATACCCCCAACTATAAAGCAACATAAAGCAGGGACAAACCCCCGTACCTTTTGCATCATGATCCAGCAAGAACCCTCTGGCAAAGAGAATCTATAGTCCGCTACCCCGAAATCGAATGAGCTACTTCTGGGCAACCAATAGACCCAACCCGTCTCTGTAGCAAAAGAGTGGGACGACCCCGAAGTAGGGGCAAAAAACCTAACGAACTCGATGATAGCTGGTTACCTGATAAAAGAATATTAGTTCTACTTCAAGGCGAACAACACACAGACTAGTTTTAACCTGGCGCCTTTAAAGATACTCAATAGGGGTACAGCTCTATTGAACCAGACTACAACCTGCCGCAGAGAACAACCAAAACCACGCAATCAGTGGGCCCCAAAGCAGCCACCACCAAACTACAGCGTCACAGCCACATCACAAAAATACCACCCTTAATACCTCACCCCTGCAAGCCCATCAGGCAATTCTATAACCGTATAGAAGAACTTATGCTAGAATTAGTAACAAGAGCCCCTCTCTCTCTGCGCACGCCTGTAACTCAGCAATAGAACACCTACTGACAATTAACAGACCAAAAAAGGACCAATGTTACACCAACAAGACAAAGATTCTACCCACTGTTAACCCAACACAGGACTGCCTCATAAGAAAGATTAAACATCAAAGAAGGAACTAGGCAAACTTTCAGGCCCCAACTGTTTACCAAAAACATAGCCTTTAGCAAAAAGTATTAAAGGTCTCGCCTGCCCAGTGACTAACCACTTACTTAAACGGCCGCGGTATCCTAACCGTGCAAAGGTAGCGTAATCACTTGTCCCCTAAATAGGGACTAGTATGAATGGCTAAATGAGGGCCTAGCTGTCTCCCTTGATTAATCAGTGAAATTGATCTGCCAGTACAAAAGCTGGTACCCTGTGGAGCTTAAAATACTTATGCCAAGCAGCATCAACCGCCAAATAATGCCATAACATTTTCAGTTGGGGCGACTACGGAAACAAACAAAACTTCCAAGCCAAGGATCTCCTCCTCCACCACAGACAAACACGTCTACATCACATGACCCAGAACTACTCTGAATAACGAACCAAGTTACCCCAGGGATAACAGCGCCATCTTCTTCAAGAGCCCCCATCGACAAGAAGGTTTACGACCTCGATGTTGGATCAGGACACCCCAATGGTGCAGCCGCTATTAAAGGTTCGTTTGTTCAACGATTAAAGTCCTACGCGATCTGAGTTCAGACCGGAGAAATCCAGGTCGGTTTCTATCTATGTTAAATCTTCCCCAGTACGAAAGGACCAGGAAGGTGGGGCCTATCCTAACAAGAAGCCCTTAAAGCACAGCTGACATAAACTTAACCTGCCGAAGACAAAAATCCAAGCCCAAAACCAGGGCTATTATTAGGGTGGCAGAACCAGGTTATGCAAGAAGCCTAAGATTTCCATATAGAGATTCAAATCCTCTCCCTAATACATGGCCCCACTCCTAAATCTCCTTATTAACCCAATCCTATACATCATACCAATTCTGATCGCCGTAGCATTCCTAACCCTACTAGAACGAAAAACCCTGGGCTATATACAACTTCGCAAAGGACCAAATATTGTAGGACCCCTAGGCCTACTTCAGCCGGTGGCTGACGGAGTGAAACTATTTATCAAAGAACCAATTCGCCCATCACATTCATCACCCCTCATACTAATTATAGCCCCACTTTTAGCCCTTCTTCTAGCCATGGTAATCTGAAGCCCCCTGCCTATGCCATACGCCCTAACAGAGCTAAACCTAGGACTTCTATTCGTGTTAGCAATCTCAAGCATGGCCGTCTACTCAATCTTATGATCTGGCTGAGCATCAAATTCAAAATACGCCCTAATAGGGGCCCTACGAGCAATTGCACAAACCATTTCATACGAGGTTACACTAGGAATTATCTTGTTATCAGTGGTTATGACCGCAGGGGGGTTCACACTACAAATACTCTCCATCACACAAAAACACAACTGACTTCTATTCTCATCTTGGCCTCTTATGATAATATGGTATATTTCAACCCTAGCAGAAACCAACCGAGCACCCTTTGACCTAACAGAGGGCGAATCAGAACTAGTCTCCGGATTTAACGTAGAGTATGCAGCAGGACCTTTTGCCCTATTCTTCCTAGCAGAGTACGCCAACATTATTCTAATAAACACCCTATCATGCATCCTATTCGTAAACGCAGGCATTATGCAAACCCCAGAAAACTTCCCACTCAACATAATAGCTAAGACCGCCCTACTATCTGTGGGATTTCTTTGAGTACGGGCCTCATACCCCCGCTTTCGCTACGACCAGCTAATGCACCTCCTATGAAAACAATTCCTCCCCCTTACCCTAGCCCTTTGTCTCTGACACATCTCATTTCCAATCTTCCTTACAGGAATCCCACCAGTTTAACTACTACCAAGGAATCGTGCCTGAACTAAAGGACTATTATGATAGAATAAACTACACAGGTTAAAATCCTGTCGCTTCCTTAGAAAAACAGGAATTGAACCTGCACCAGAAAGCTCAAAACTCTCTGTACTCCCATTGTACTACTTCCTAGTAAAGTCAGCTAAACAAGCTCTCGGGCCCATACCCCGAAAATGTTGGTTTAAACCCCTCCTTTATCAATGAGCCCAATAATCACCTCAATCTTAATCCTTAACCTTGCAACAGGGACTATTATCACCATATCCAGCTTCCACTGACTTCTGGCATGAATGGGGCTAGAACTAAACACTATGGCCATCTTACCAATCATCTCTAAATCTCACCACCCACGAGCCACAGAGGCCTCAACAAAATACTTCCTAACACAAGCAGCAGCATCCGCCCTAATCCTATTTTCTAGCACAATAAACGCCCAAATAACTGGACACTGAAACATCCTCCAGCTAGAAGACCCATTAGCTCAAATGCTTTTGACAGCAGCCCTAGCGATAAAACTAGGACTTGCACCAGCCCACTTCTGACTACCAGAAGTACTACAAGGATCATCATTTAAAACCGGCCTAATTATTATTACATGACAAAAATTAGCCCCAATAACCCTACTCCTCCTGACATGAAACCAGATCTCTATAATAACCCTCACAATAATAGGCACTATATCAGTAGCTATCGGAGGACTAGGCGGGCTAAACCAAACACAACTACGAAAAATTATCGCATACTCCTCCATTGCCCACCTGGGATGAATAGCCACAATCCTCACCAAATCCAATAAACTAGCCCTCCTGAACCTACTCACGTACATCCTAATTTCAACGCCCATAATGCTCTCCCTCCTTTTCTCCTCAACCAAAACCACAAAGGACCTAACAGCAACATGAACCACCTCCCCAATATTAACCCCACTAACTATAATAACCCTTCTATCACTAGGGGGACTACCCCCACTCTCTGGGTTCATACCAAAATGACTCACACTAGAAGAACTACTCACACAAGACATAACCCCTCTAGCAACCATCCTGGCTATGTCCTCTCTGCTTAGCCTATTCTTCTACCTTCGACTTTCCTACTCCCTTTCAATAACCGTTTCACCAAGCCCAACAAAAACTTCAAGCAAATGACGATTAATGCCCAATACCCCCACCCTTCTACTTTCAACCACCCTCCCCCTGTCTATCCTAGCTTTACCACTGACACCCCTAATCAAGCCATAGGACAGAGATTTAGGTTACATCAAACCAAGGACCTTCAAAGTCCAAAACAGGGAATAATCCCCTAATTTCTGCTTAAGACCTGTAAAGCACTAATTTACATACTCTGACTGCAACCCAGATGCTTTTATTAAGCTAAGGCCTTACTAGATACACGGGCCTCGATCCCGTAAACAATTAATTAACAGCTAATCACTCTACCCAGCGAGCTTCTATCTACTTCTCCCGTCGTTAAAAACGGGAGAAGTCCGGGGGATTCTCTAAATCTCGATTCCGAGTTTGCAACTCGGCGTGTGAACACCTCAGGACTGTGATAGGAAGAGGAATGAAACCTCTGTTAATAGGACTACAGCCTACCGCCTAAATACTCGGCCATCTTACCTGTGACCCTCACTCGCTGACTATTTTCGACCAACCACAAAGACATCGGAACCCTTTACCTAATCTTCGGTGCATGGGCTGGCATGGTGGGGACCGCCCTTAGCCTGCTTATTCGAGCGGAACTAAGCCAGCCTGGAGCCCTCCTTGGAGACGACCAGATCTACAACGTGATTGTAACCGCCCACGCCTTTGTGATAATCTTCTTCATGGTTATACCCATCATGATCGGCGGATTTGGAAATTGACTAGTCCCCCTAATAATCGGGGCCCCGGACATAGCATTCCCTCGAATAAACAACATGAGCTTCTGACTTCTCCCCCCCTCCCTCCTCCTTCTCCTGGCCTCCTCGGGAGTAGAGGCTGGGGCCGGCACCGGGTGAACAGTTTATCCCCCTCTTGCCGGTAACCTAGCCCATGCCGGGGCCTCCGTCGACCTGACTATTTTCTCCCTGCACCTGGCCGGAGTTTCCTCCATCCTTGGAGCAATCAACTTTATCACCACTTGCATCAATATGAAGCCCCCCTCCATATCGCAATACCAAACTCCCTTGTTTGTCTGATCAGTCATAATTACTGCAGTCCTTCTCCTTCTCTCCCTTCCCGTGCTAGCAGCGGGCATCACCATGTTACTGACAGACCGCAATCTTAACACATCCTTCTTCGACCCCGCTGGGGGAGGAGACCCCATCTTGTATCAGCACCTTTTCTGATTTTTTGGCCACCCCGAGGTCTACATCTTAATCTTACCCGGCTTTGGCATAATTTCCCATATCGTTACATACTACGCCGGCAAAAAAGAGCCCTTCGGATATATGGGCATGGTCTGAGCCATGGTATCCATCGGCTTCTTGGGATTCATTGTCTGAGCCCACCATATATTTACTGTCGGAATAGACGTCGACACTCGCGCCTACTTTACATCCGCCACTATAATCATCGCCATCCCCACCGGCGTAAAGGTATTTAGCTGATTAGCCACCCTTCATGGGGGAAAAATTAAATGAGACGCTGCCATACTATGAGCACTTGGATTCATCTTCCTATTTACTGTAGGCGGACTCACTGGAATCGTACTAGCAAACTCCTCCCTAGATGTCGTCTTGCACGACACCTACTACGTAGTAGCCCATTTCCACTACGTCTTATCCATGGGCGCTGTCTTCGCAATCATGGCTGGATTCATTCACTGATTCCCATTATTCTCAGGCTACACCCTACACGCCACTTGAACAAAAATCCACTTCGGAGTAACCTTCGTCGGAGTCAATATAACCTTCTTCCCTCAACACTTCCTAGGACTAGCAGGAATACCCCGACGATACTCAGACTACCCGGACGCATACACCATCTGAAACATTATTTCCTCAATCGGATCAATAATCTCAATCATCGGAGTTATCCTTATGGTGTTCATTATCTGAGAATCTTTCTCAGCAAAACGAGAGGCCCACATAACAGATACGGCCCACACCAGCCTAGAATGACTTCATGGCTGCCCCCCTCCCTACCACACCTACGAAGAGCCTGCCTTTGTCCAAACAGCCAAATAACAGCCCCCAAGAAAGGGGGGAATCGAACCGCCTTAGACCAGTTTCAAGCCGGCCGCATTTCCCTATATGCTTCTTTCTCCATACGGCCCTAGTAAAACTATTACCTAGCTATGTCAACGCTAAATTACAGATTCTACCTCTGTGGGCCTTAATGGCATACCCCTCCCAACTAGGCTTCCAAGACGCAGCCTCCCCTATCATAGAAGAACTAACACACTTCCACGACCATGCCCTAATGATCGTTATTCTAATCAGCACCCTAGTATTCTACGTCATCATATCCACCCTGACAACAAAACTTACTAACACCCACGCCACAGATGCCCAAATAATCGAAATCATCTGAACAGTACTCCCCGCTATTATTCTAATCCTGATCGCCCTTCCGTCCCTACGAATCCTCTACCTGATGGACGAAATCAACAGCCCCTACCTAACAATCAAAGCACTTGGCCACCAATGATACTGAAGCTACGAATACTCAGATTATAAAGACATGTCATTCGACTCCTACATAATGCCTACACAAGAACTAGAAAAAGGCTTCTTTCGTCTATTAGACGTAAGCAATCGAATAGTTGTTCCAATAGAGTCCCCAATTCGCATGCTAACCTCGTCAGAGGATGTCCTTCACTCGTGAGCCATCCCCGCCCTGGGGGTAAAAACAGACGCAATCCCTGGCCGACTAAACCAAGCATCCTTCACTACAACTCATCCTGGACTATTTTATGGCCAGTGCTCCGAAATCTGCGGGTCCAACCATAGCTTCATGCCTATCACAGTCGAGTCCTGCCCAATCAACTACTTCGAAAACTGGGTCACACAAGCACTAACCTTATCATTTAGAAGCTTTTAAAGCATTAGCCTTTTAAGCTAAAGAAGGGCTATAAAGCCCCTTAATGATATGCCTCAACTAAACCCCGCCCCATGATTACTCATCATAGTACTATCCTGACTCGCCCTGACAACACTCTTCCTCTCTAAAACCCAAAATGCCCGTTTCCCAAACACCCCGCCACACCAACAGCCCTGTAAACAAGTAACTAACACATGAGTTTGACCATGACCCTAAGCCTATTCGACCAATTCGCAACCCCGCATCTTCTAGGAGCCCCCCTAGTATTACTAGCTATCATTCTCCCAGCAACACTCATCTTCACCTCCTCTAATCGACTCCTTTCCAGCCGAACCTCAAACCTCCAACTGCTTCTAATGAAAATCATCACAAAACAACTAATAATTTCTATAAACTACAAGGGACAAAAATGAACAATGACCCTGATCTCCTTACTCCTATTCTTAGCCTTAATAAATCTGCTAGGACTTCTGCCATATACCTTTACTCCCACAACACAACTCTCAATAAATATAGGCTTAGCTATCCCAATATGACTAGCAACCGTCCTCACTGGCCTTCGAAACCAACCAACCAACTCAATCGGACACCTCCTACCGGAGGGCACTCCAACACCCCTTATCCCAATCTTAATTATCATCGAAACAATCAGCCTATTTATCCGCCCTCTGGCTCTAGGCGTTCGACTAACCGCCAACTTGACTGCCGGCCACTTACTAATCCAGCTTATCTCAACAGCAGTTATTACAATTGCACCCACCTTCCCTGCTACATCCCTTATAACCTTCCTTATCCTCCTCTTCCTAACAGTACTAGAACTAGCTGTAGCAGTAATTCAAGCCTATGTGTTCGTCCTACTTATTTCCCTCTATCTACAAGAAAACGTATAATGACCCATCAAACCCACGCCTATCACATAGTAAACCCCAGCCCCTGGCCCCTTACAGGGGCCATTGCAGCCTTACTACTCACATCCGGCCTGGCCATGTGATTCCATCTCAATAATCCACGCCTCATAGCCGCCGGCCTCCTGCTGATGCTTTTAACAATATACCAATGATGACGCGACATTACACGAGAAGGCACTTTCCAAGGCCACCACACCCCACAAGTTCAAACAGGCCTTCGATACGGTATGCTCCTATTTATTGTCTCAGAAGTATTCTTCTTCATTGGCTTTTTCTGAGCCTTTTATCATTCAAGCCTTGCCCCTTCCCCAGAACTAGGGGGACAATGACCCCCCAGTGGAATCAGCGCACTAAGCCCGTTTGAAGTCCCTTTGTTAAACACAGCAGTTCTATTAGCCTCCGGGGTAACAGTAACATGAGCCCATCATTCACTAATAGAAGGCCACCAAAAGGAAGCCACCCAGGCTCTTCTATTAACCACCCTACTGGGCTTGTACTTCACGGCACTGCAAGCAATAGAATACTACGAAACATCTTTCACCATCTCAGACGGAGCCTACGGATCCACCTTCTTTGTAGCCACAGGATTTCACGGACTACATGTCATAATTGGCTCAACATTCCTCATGGTGTGTCTAACTCGTCAAATTAAACATCACTTTACCACTCAACACCACTTCGGCTTCGAAGCCGCCGCATGATACTGACACTTTGTAGACGTCGTATGACTCTTCCTATACGTATCTATCTACTGATGAGGATCCTGCTCTTTTAGTACAACTAATACAAGTGGCTTCCACCCACTAAATCTTAACCAAAGGCTAAGAAAGAGTAATGACCATCCTTTTTATAATTACACTCTCCTTCTCTGTCTCACTCGTACTAATTACCCTGGCCTTTTGACTCCCAATACCCTACCCGGGCTCAGAAAAGCTCTCCCCCTATGAATGCGGGTTTGATCCGCAAGGCACAGCCCGCCTCCCCTTCTCATCCCGATTTTTCCTAGTAGCTATCCTGTTTCTACTATTTGACTTAGAAATTGCACTCCTACTACCCCTGCCCTGGGCCACTAACTTCTCACCCCCTACCACCGTAATAAACTGAGCTACAATTATCCTGGCCCACCTTGCTACCGGCCTGATTTACGAGTGGCACCAAGGAGGACTAGAATGAGCCGAATTAGAGATTAGTCTAAGCAAGACAACTAGTTTCGACCTAGTAAACCTCGACCCTACGAGATCTCTAAATGACCCCAATTCACTTCACACTAAACGCAACCTTCATGTTCAGCATCTTGGGACTCTCTGTCCACCGAACCCATTTCATCTCTGCTCTCTTGTGTATTGAAGGAATAATGCTAGCCCTCTTCATCCTACTGTCATTCTTCTCAATAAGCCTGCAACTTCCAACAATTACCCCCCTGCCAATCATTATCCTCGCCTTCTCAACATGTGAAGCAGGAACAGGACTAGCACTGCTAGTTGCGACCTCCCGCACCCACGGAAATAACCACTTGAACAGCCTAAACATCTTACAATGCTAAAAATCCTCATCCCAACATTAACACTAGTCCCAATATCACTCCTTTTAAACTCCCGCCTCCTCTATACCATACACACCCTATACTCCACCCTAATCGCCATAATCAGCTTAACATGACTAAAATACCCAATAGACCTCGATCTCTCATTCTCCAACAAACTAATGTTCATTGACCCACTGTCAGCTCCCCTCCTAGTTCTATCCTGCTGACTCTTACCCTTAATAACAGTGGCCAGCCAAAACCACTTACACCAAGAACCCGCCATTCGCAAGCGAACCTACCTACTAACACTAACTATCCTCCAAGCCTTTTTAATCATGACATTCTCAGCCTCTGACCTAACCACATTCTACATCATATTTGAAGCCACACTAATCCCAACCCTCATTGTAATCACACGCTGGGGCAACCAAGAAGAACGCCTAAATGCAGGAACCTACTTTCTATTCTACACCCTAGCCAGCTCCCTGCCCCTCCTGATCGCCATCCTCTACTTTAACAAAACCCTTTTACTAACATTTATGCCCCTTCTACACTCCCTACAACCCGAACTACAAAACTCATGAAGCCACATAACCCTGTGGTATGGGTGCCTGCTAGCCTTTATAGTAAAAATGCCAATATATGGACTTCATCTATGACTTCCAAAAGCCCACGTAGAAGCCCCTATCGCAGGCTCCATGGTATTAGCTGCAATCCTATTAAAACTGGGCGGATACGGAGTTATCCGAATCTCGACTGCCCTAATACCCCTAACAAACACCCTAGCTTACCCACTCCTTATCCTCGCCCTATGGGGCATCATAATAGCAAGCTCAATCTGCCTACGACAGACAGACCTAAAATCCTTGATCGCCTACTCATCTATTAGCCACATAGGCCTCGTCATCTGCGCAGCACTAATTCAGACCCAATGAAGCCTAAGTGGAACAATATTTCTAATAATCGCCCACGGCCTAACATCCTCAATACTATTTTGCCTGGCCAACACCAACTACGAACGAACCCACTCCCGAACTCTTGTTCTGACACGAGGACTCCATATCATCTTGCCACTAATAACATTCTGATGACTCACCGCCAGCCTTACCAACCTTGCTCTTCCCCCGTCAATTAACCTGATAGGAGAACTACTTATTATTTCCTCCATATTCAACTGGGCAAACATTACAATTATCATCACAGGACTTGGAACCCTGCTAACCGCCTCCTACTCCCTATTTATATTCCTTATAACCCAACGCGGAAAACTCCCAACACACCTAGTCATCAACAGCCCGACACACACCCGGGAGCACCTACTAATAGCCCTTCACCTAATCCCGCTAATCCTTCTCACTACTAAACCAGAACTTTTCACATCTATCTGCCCCTGTAAGCATAGTTTAAACTAGAACATTAGTCTGTGGATCTAAAAATAGAAGCTAAAATCTTCTTGCGAACCGAGAGAGCATATACGAGAACTGCTAATTCTAGTACCCGGAATTAAACCCCCGGCCCTCTTACTTTTAAAGGATAGAAGTAATCCCATGGTCTTAGGCGCCACAAACCTTGGTGCAAATCCAAGTAAAAGTCCATGCACTCTATACTTACCCAAACAGCCGCCCTTACCACACTCCTAATCCTCATCATCCCTACAATAACTGCCCTTAAGCCCGACCCATTAAAGCCAGGATGAAACTTAACCCATGTCAAAACAGCTGTAATAATAGCCCTCATAACTAGCGCCGTTCCCCTTATATCACTTATCAACAATGGGGCAGAAACCACAATCATACACATCCACCTACTCAACATCTCCAACTTCAGTATTAACCTAAGTCTTATCTTCGACCAATACTCGCTAACCTTCATCCCAATCGCCCTTTTCGTAACCTGATCAATCTTGGAGTTTGCCCACTGATACATGCACACTGATCCATTAATCAACCGATTCTTTAAATACCTACTAATCTTCCTGATCTCAATAGTCACCCTAGTAACAGCAAATAACATATTCCAACTATTCATCGGGTGGGAGGGGGTTGGCATCATATCGTTCCTACTAATCGGCTGATGATCCGCCCGATCCGACGCAAACACATCTGCCCTCCAAGCAATCATCTACAATCGAATCGGAGACATCGGACTAATTCTAACCATCGCCTGACTGGCCATAAACATATCAACATGAGAATTACCCCAAATATTCGCCCAACTAAAAACACCAAATATTGCCCCCCTGCTCGGCCTAATCTTAGCAGCAACAGGAAAATCCGCCCAATTCGGCCTCCACCCGTGACTGCCCGCAGCAATAGAAGGACCCACCCCCGTATCAGCCCTACTTCACTCAAGCACAATAGTAGTTGCAGGAATTTTTCTACTTATCCGATTCTTCCCCCTAATGGAAAAAAACTGCTTAGCCTTGACAATCTGCCTCTTCCTAGGGGCAATAACCACACTATTTACAGCTGTCTGCGCCACGACTCAAAATGACATCAAAAAAATCATTGCTTTCTCGACCTCCAGCCAGCTTGGCCTAATAATAGTGGCCATCGGACTTAACCTACCACAACTAGCATTTCTTCACATTTCAACCCATGCCTTCTTCAAGGCCTTACTATTCCTCTGCTCGGGCTCAATTATCCATAACTTGACTAACGAACAGGATCTCCGACGAATGGGGGGCATTAAAAAAACAATACCAATCACCTCCTCTTGCCTCACCATCGGCACACTAGCCCTTATAGGCACCCCTTTCTTAGCGGGATTCTACTCCAAAGACGTAATCATTGAAACAATAAACATTTCCTACTTAAACACCTGGGCTCTCCTGCTAACAATTGTTGCAACCATACTAACCGCAGCATACAGCTTACGAATTACCTTCTATGTTCAAATAGCCCAGCCACGAACCAAAGCCACTTCACCAACAAGCGAAAACGCCCCTGCTCTCCTGAATTCAATAGTTCGACTAACCCTGGGCAGCATCCTTGCCGGATTACTCCTGTCAACAACAATCCTACCAACAAAAACACCAATACTAACCATACCAACAGAGTCAAAGCTCCTGGCCATTCTTGTTACAGTTATAGGACTAGCAGCCGCCCTAGAAATTACCAAACAAACATCCCAAACCTTACCCCACAAACTAACCTTGCCCCACCTTTTCTCCAGCCAGCTGGGCTTTTTCAATATGTCGCACCGAAATTTGCCGGCCCTGCCCCTAAAACTTGGACAAACAACCCTTATGCACGACACCACATGACTAGAAAAAACCGGCCCTCAAGGATTATCCCACAAAATCCTAGCCCCTATCAAAAAAACAACGGCACAAAAAGGCCTAATCAAGGCCTACTTAACATCATTTATTCTAGCCACCTCAATTGCAGTCCTATTAACTCTACTAACCCCACCCTAATCGAACGAAGTCCCCCTCGAAACAGCCCACGAGTCAACTCCAACACAACAAACAAGACCAACAACAACGCCCAACCACAAACCAACAAATCAAAACCCCCCCAAGAGTACAGCAGAGGCACCCCAACAAAATCAACACTAGACAAGTACATCCCTAGTGGCGTACGAACCTCAAAATTAAGCCCAACCACACCCAGCCCTAAAACAACCACAGCCCCTAGTAACACAAACGCAGAAAAGTACCCTAAAAAATAAAACCCCGCACGACTTACTAACATTTCAGGATGAGGTTCTGCAGCTAAACTCACAGTGTAAACAAACACCACTAACATACCCCCCAAATAAATCAAAAACAGTACTAAAGAAATAAACGAGTACCCCATACTAACTAGAACACCACACCCGACTACAGCCGAACTTACCAACCCCACCACACCATAGTAAGGAGAAGGATTAGATGCTACCCATACCAACATTAAAACCAAGCATATAAAAAACACAAAAACTAAATAAGACATTATTTTTATCTGGACATTAACCAGAACCTGGGGCCTGAAAAACCCTTGTTGTTATTCAACTACAAAAACCTAATGGCCACACGAAAAACCCACCCACTTCTTAAAATCCTAAATAATGCCCTAATTGATCTACCTACCCCACCAAACCTTTCCTCATGATGAAACTTTGGCTCCCTACTAGGACTCTGCCTGGTCGTACAAATTACAACCGGAGTCTTTCTAGCCATACACTACACTCCCAATATTTCCCTTGCATTTTCATCAGTAGCCCACATCTGCCGAGATGTCCAATATGGGTGGCTACTACGAAACCTCCACGCCAACGGGGCCTCTATATTCTTCCTATGTATTTACTCGCACATCGGACGAGGACTATACTACGGCTCTTACTTGCTTAAAAAAACATGATACACCGGAACTGCACTCTTACTAATTCTTATGGCCACCGCATTCCTTGGATATGTACTCCCATGGGGACAAATATCCTTCTGGGGAGCAACAGTTATTACTAACCTTTCCTCTGCCTTCCCATACATCGGTACGGCCCTAGTGCAATGAACCTGGGGGGGATTTGCTATTGATAACGCCACACTTACCCGATTCTTCACACTTCACTTTGTCCTTCCGTTCGGACTGGCCGGTGCCACAATAATCCACCTACTCTTTCTACACGAAACAGGGTCAAACAACCCCCTCGGCATCTCATCTAATACAGATAAAATCCGATTTCACCCCTACTACACAGTCAAAGACCTATTTGGAGCTGCTCTCTTCACATCAATCTTAGCAACATTAACTCTATTATCACCAGACTTGCTAGGAGACCCAGAAAACTTCAACCCCGCCAACCCAATAGTAACGCCCCCTCACATTAAGCCTGAATGGTACTTCCTATTTGCCTACGCAATCCTTCGATCCATTCCAAACAAAATCGGGGGAGTTCTGGCCCTATTATTCTCTGTACTAATCCTTGTACTAATCCCATCTCTGCACACATCAAAACAACAATCCCTGACCTTCCGCCCTCTATCCCAACTTACATTCTGACTTATCATCACAAACATCCTCATCCTGACATGGATTGGGGCCCAGCCAGTAGAACAACCATTCATCATAATCGGCCAAGCCTCGTCAATCCTTTACTTCACCATATTCCTACTGATATCGCCCGTAATAGGCCTCTTAGAGAATAAACTAGTAAAATGGTAGTTTTAATAGCTTAACTTCCAAAGCATTGGCCTTGTAAGCCAAAGACGGGGCACCGCAACCCCTTAAAACATCAAAAGAAGAAGCCTTCGCCTCCGTCTCTAGCCCCCAAAACTAGCATTTTAATTAAACTACCTTCTGACCCCCTACAAGAACCAGTAACCCCTCTCCCATAGCCAACTCTGTTGGCTAAGTACCCCTTAAAAGAAGCAGTAACCCCTCTCCCATAGCCAACTCTGTTGGCTAAGTACCCCTTAAAAGAAGCAGTAACCCCTCTCCCATAGCCAACTCTGTTGGCTAAGTACCCCTTAAAAGAAGCAGTAACCCCTCTCCCATAGCCAACTCTGTTGGCTAAGTACCCCTTAAAAGAAGCAGTAACCCCTCTCCCATAGCCAACTCTGTTGGCTAAGTACCCCTTAAAAGAAGCAGTAACCCCTCTCCCATAGCCAACTCTGTTGGCTAAGTACCCCTTAAAAGAAGCAGTAACCCCTCTCCCATAGCCAACTCTGTTGGCTAAGTACCCCTTAAAAGAAGCAGTAACCCCTCTCCCATAGCCAACTCTGTTGGCTAAGTACCCCTTAAAAGAAGCAGTAACCCCTCTCCCATAGCCAACTCTGTTGGCTAAGTACCCCTTAAAAGAAGCAGTAACCCCTCTCCCATAGCCAACTCTGTTGGCTAAGTACCCCTTAAAAGAAGCAGTAACCCCTCTCCCATAGCCAACTCTGTTGGCTAAGTACCCCTTAAAAGAAGCAGTAACCCCTCTCCCATAGCCAACTCTGTTGGCTAAGTACCCCTTAAAAGAAGCAGTAACCCCTCTCCCATAGCCAACTCTGTTGGCTAAGTACCCCTTAAAAGAAGCAGTAACCCCTCTCCCATAGCCAACTCTGTTGGCTAAGTACCCCTTAAAAGAAGCAGTAACCCCTCTTCCATAGCCAACTCTGTTGGCTAAGTACCCCTTAAAAGAAGCAGTAGCCCCTCTCCCATAGCCAACTCTGTTGGCTAAGTACCCCTTAAAAGAAGCAGTAGCCCCTCTCCCATAGCCAACTCTGTTGGCTAAGTACCCCTTAAAAGAAGCAGTAACCCCTCTCCCATAGCAAGGCCCGATTCCTCAGCCTTAAAAAAAGGTATATGCCGGCTACGCCGGCATATTAATATTCTTCCTCCCCATCCAAATCCCTCTGCTCCATCATAAAAAGAGCTAATATTCACACCCATCCATAACTTCCATTTTTCCAATTATTACTCCTGTTATACCGCTTTCCTTAAATACCAACACTTATGGACTTCTTCCATCTCTATGTTTATCGAGCATTTCTTCGAATTACCCCCTGAATATCGTAACGGAAAATTTCAAAAAATTTTTCACACATATGTGTAGCTTTGCATATCATCTCATAACCTTACATAGCACGAGGCGTCCTCAACCCTTGTAAAAGTACTCGAGATTACCAGCTTCGTAGGTCATAAAAACAGGTTGCACCAATTACTCACACTTTCCAATACCTCTGGTGGGGAAGATCAAGGACATCGCATTAAGCCGTTCCCTCCTCACTTTTTCCAAGGCCTTTGGTTGAAAGGTTTGCGTCCTAGTCTCCTCATAACCATAGCATCCCAAATCTTAGAGGCGTCTGGTATTTTTTAATTTTTTAGCGTCGGTGACTTCATCCCTCTAACAATCTGATCACTCAAGATAATTGTTGACTGGGCTAAAAATGCAAGTTGGATCCGGACCCGGCGGTTTATTTTTTGGCTTCCAGTTAATGGTCGCAAGGCATAGAAAAATGCCAAACGATAGATTTTTTACCAAAAATAGGGGAAAATCCCCTACCGCGTGTACATGCACCAAAGAAATGAACACAAATTCATCCCTCAGCAGTATATTCCGATATATACAAGCACATACGTGTGTTTGTACATGCATACGTAAACGAACACATGTACAAACATGTACACACAAGCATATACAAGCATACACAAGTACATGCACACGCCCAAACCCACTCCCACGTACACACGTTGTGTACACCTACGTACACACGTTGTGTACACCTACGTACACACGTTGTGTACACCTACGTACACACGTTGTGTACACCTACGTACACACGTTGTGTACACCTACGTACACACGTTGTGTACACCTACGTACACACGTTGTGTACACCTACGTACACACGTTGTGTACACCTGCGCCCACGTACACGTGCACACACGCGCACGCACGCCCACACCCACTCCCACTCAAGTAAAAAAAAATTTTTTTTCAGCAAACCCCCCTACCCCCCTTACCAGTAACTCTTCTGTTAAAACTAAATTTGGTCTCGCCAAACCCCAAAAGTCGAGATTTAGTTAAACTAACAAGTACTGATACGTATGGCTACTAACCACACACCTATGGACACTAGTTGTCTGCAAATGCATCCATTATATATATACTAAAAACAATATATTATATACACACACTACTATACTTTCCTATTATCCTCTGGCCTTACAAAAGTCT